ATAATCTATATTGGATTTCCCAATTTATTATTAGAAGGACGAACAGGGGGAGTCGAAGAATTACAGATGAATGTACAAAAAGAGTTTCGTTCTGTAAACCGGAGACTCAACATTGCTATCACAAGAATTGAAAAGCCTTATGGACAACCTAATATTCTTGCAGAATATATAGCTTTACAATTAAAAAATAGAGTTTCGTTTCGAAAGGCAATGAAGAAAGCTATTGAATTAACTGAACAAACGGATACAAAAGGAATTCAAGTACAAATCGCAGGGCGTATCGACGGAAAAGAGATTGCACGTGTCGAATGGATCAGAGAAGGTAGGGTTCCTTTACAAACAATTCGGGCTAAAATTGATCACTGTTCCCATACAATTAGAACTATCTATGGAGTCTTAGGCATAAAAATTTGGGTATTTGTAAACCAAGAATAAGAATAATGGACCTTTACTTATCTCGCCATTCTGCTGAGCAATAGAAAAAATTTATAAACTTTCTTCTTTATTTTTTTTTATCTTAATCAAAGAAAAACAAACAATTATAATTCTATAAGGTTGAATAAAAATTAGATTTACTCTTTAATTTAGGTTTCGTATAATTGCTATGCTTAGTGTGTGACTCGTTAGTTTTAGTTTTTTATTTAGAGTTGAGATTACAAAAAAAAGATGACCCCACTATAAACTTAGTAACGATCAAAACTAAAAAAACTCAAAACTAATAACCAACTTATTGCTTCGTATTGTCGAGATCCCAAGAAACAGTCACTATATGACTGAATCGATCATATAGTTATAGCAACTTAAATTTTTTTCATAAAAAAAAATCTAATTATAAATTCTGAAAAAAAAAAAGGGATGTGGAAAAATGAAAGGATGATAGAAAGAGAGAATAAAGATCTCAATGATATATGATTCCAATATGTATGGTTTATGAAAAATCACCCCATAAAAAAAGGCAGTGTGATAAAGCATCAACATCAATATACAATAAATATAATAAATATACAAAATCAATATACAACATTCATATTTTTTATATTTTATATTATTTTATATTTATAATTTTTAAATATTTATAATTTCATAATTTAAAAAATATTTATTATTTTAAATATTAATAAAATTAATATTAATAAATATAAATAAAATAATAAAAATATAATATAATATCAAATATAAATATTATAATATCTATAATATAAAATATAATATTATACATATAAATACATATAAATATAACATAAATATAATATAAAATAGAATGAATATATGATCATCATAATAATCAAGAATCTAAATATAAATAATTACTAAATAATAATAATCTAATCAATAATCAATATAGAGATTATCTATCTAATAAGATAGATAAATAAATAATAAGATAGAATAAGGATATAAATAATAGAAACATAGATGAATAATTGAATCGAGCTTCGGGTTAAGAAAACTGAGGAGATTGACTCGGAAACAAATAACTGATTTTGTTGGGAGCTCCATTGCAGAGTTCAGGCCTAAGCATTAATGGAGAAGCTATGGGAACGATGGAATCTGTGACTACATAGGATTTGATTGAAAAAGAATCAATCCTAATGATTCATTGGGTAGGATGGCGGAATGAACCAAGAATAACATAGATTTCTTCTGAATAGTCATAAAATGACCCTACAAATAAAAGAGAAAAGAGTCAATATTCGCCCGCGTACCCTTTATGTTTTATATTTTTTCTTTTTATATTTATTTTTTTATTTAAATTTATATTTCATTTATTTTTCATTTATTGGATGACTTTTTGGGTGATTCAATATGAGGTAAAATTAAATACTTTATAAAATTTTTTAAAAGTAAAAGAAATAAGCATTATCCATAAACAAACACGTCTAGTGATTCGCGAGGAGCTGGATGAGAAGAAACTCTCATGTCCGGTTCTGCAGTAGAGATGGAATTTAGAAACAACCATCAACTATGACCCAAAAAGAACCAGATTTCGTAAACAACATAGAGGTAGAATGAAGGGAATATCTTGCCGAGGCAATCATATTTGTTTCGGAAGATATGCTCTTCAGGCACTTGAACCTGCTTGGATCACAGCTAGACAAATAGAAGCAGGGCGAAGATCAATGACACGATATGCACGTCGTGGTGGAAAGGTATGGGTACGTATCTTTCCCGACAAACCTGTTACAGTAAGACCTATGGAAACACGTATGGGTTCGGGGAAGGGATCCCCCGAATATTGGGTATCCGTTGTTAAACCGGGCCGAATACTTTATGAAATAAGTGGAGTATCAGAAACTGTAGCCAAAGCAGCTATGAAAATAGCTGCATGCAAAATGCCTATACGAACTCAATTTGTTATTTCAGGATCAGGATAGGTAAACAAAAGTAAGTAAAGGTGTATTGAGAATGAAAAAACAAACGCGGATTTCTTTATCTCTGGACAGACAATATTTATTTTTTCCCTTGTCCCTTGCATTGAAATAAAAAAAAAAAAAAAAATGATATGATTCAACCTCAGACCCTTTTAAATGTAGCGGATAACAGCGGAGCTCGAGAGTTGATGTGTATTCGAATCATAGGAACTGGTAATCAACGATATGCTCATATTGGCGATGTTATTGTTGCTGTAATCAAAGAAGCAGTGCCCAACATGCCTCTAGAAAGATCAGAAGTAATTAGAGCTGTGATTGTACGCACGTGTAAAGAACTCAAACGTGATAATGGCATGATAATACGATATGATGACAATGCAGCGGTTATCATTGATAAAGAAGGAAATCCAAAAGGAACTAGAATTTTCGGTGCGATTGCTCGGGAATTGAGACAGTTGAATTTTACTAAAATAGTTTCATTAGCACCCGAAGTCTTATAGTCTTCTAAATCAGACTAGTAGGTTAAAATAGGACATACTTTTTTTATATTTCTATTCTCTATTCTATATATTATATATTATTATAATTTATAATTATTATATTAATAATTAATATATTAAATATTAATTAATATATTAATTTATTTTATTAATTAATTAATTATTATTATATTAATTATTATTTAATTATTATTATTATTATTTAATTATTATTATTCGACTATTTATATTTTATATTTTTATATATTAAATTATACTATTTCATAGTATATTCATTCCTATTTTTATTTCTATTTATATCATAGTATAGATATAGAATAGAATATATAATTATAGAATAGAATATATAATTCTAGAATAGAATATATAATTCTAGAATTTAAATTCTATTAATTCGAATATCTGAAATAGATCCAATTAATAGATCGTGTCTCATACATATACTTTTAATTAAAAGAAATTAGAATTTATTTAATAATAAATTTAATAATAAAAAAAATTCAATAAATCAATAAAAAAGAAAAAAATTAAACTAAAACAAAAAAAGCATGTTGATTATATCAAAAATGAGGAGGCACCAATAACTATAATTCGTCATGGGTAGGGACATTATTGCCGATATAATAACTTCTATAAGAAATGCTGACATGGATAAAAAGGGAAAGGTTCAAATAGCATCTACTAATATCACTAAAAATATTGTTAAAATACTTTTACGAGAAGGTTTTATTGAAAACGTTCGAAAACATCAAGAAAGTAAAAAAAAATTCTTGGTTTTAACCTTACGGCATAGAAAGACTAGGAAAGGGAATAAAATTATTTTAAAGCGTATCAGCCGACCCGGTCTACGAATTTATTCCAACTATCAACGAATTCCTAAGATTTTAGGCGGAATGGGGATTATAATTCTTTCTACTGCTCGAGGTATAATGACAGATCGAGAAGCTCGACTAGAAAAAATTGGAGGAGAAATTTTGTGTTATATATGGTGATTCTCCTGCGGTAACTTAATACTCTCTCGAATTTACTATTTATCTATTTGTAAAATAGAGAGGAGAAGTGAATTATAGAATTATAGAACTCTTCCTCTAGTAGTTGATACTTAAATAGTAGTTGATACTTAAAGGGGGTTATCTGAAATGATTGATACTTAAAGGGGGTTATCTGAAATGAAAGAACAAAAATTGATTCATGAGGGTTTAATTACTGAGTCACTTTCCAACGGTATGTTTCGAGTTCGATTAGATAATCAAGATCTAATTCTAGGTTATATTTCAGGGAGAATCCGACGCAGTTTTATACGTATACTACCCGGAGATAGAGTAAAAATAGAAATGAGTCGTTATGATTCAACCAGGGGACGCATAATTTATAGACTTAGAAAAAAAGATTCGAACGATTAGATCATTCTTTTAAACATCCCTCTCGTAGGGGTATAATTCGAAAAAAAAAAACTAATTTTTGTTTCCAAAAAAATAGATTCAGAATGAAGGTAAGGAATAAAAAATATGAAAATAAGGGCTTCTGTTCGTAAAATTTGTGAAAAATGTCGACTGATCCGTAGGCGTGGGCGAATTATAGTAATTTGTTCCAATCCGAGACATAAACAGAGACAGGGATAATTCTTCTCAAGTTCTAAATAAAGAACTTTATAAAAGAAAAAAACCCATGTACATGTAAAAAGAAAGAAAAAAGGATCAGTTTTCATATAAAATGGATATTCCCGTATCTTTCTGTATATTTCTGATTCTTCCTTATTTTTTTTTATTCTTATGAATATGAGATAATAAAATATGACAAAACCTATAGCAAAAATTGGTTTACGTAAGAATGCACGTATTGGTTCACATAAGAATGAACGTCGAATACCGAAAGGAGTTATTCATGTTCAAGCGAGTTTCAACAATACTATTGTAACTGTTACAGACGTACGAGGTCGGGTAGTTTCTTGGGCTTCCGCGGGGACTTCTGGATTCAGAGGCACAAGAAAAGGAACACCTTATGCTGCTCAAGCAGCAGCACTCAACGCTATTCGTACAGTAGTGGATCAGGGTATGCAACGAGCAGAAGTTATGATAAAGGGTCCAGGTCTCGGAAGAGATGCGGCATTACGAGCCATTCGTAGAAGCGGAATACTATTAAGTTTCGTACGTGATGTAACACCCATGCCACATAATGGATGTCGCCCCCCTAAAAAAAGACGTGTGTAGAAATAAGAATTCAAGAGATTCCAAGAAAAATAAATGATTCAATGATCCGATCCAATAATCATAAAGAAAATAAAAATAATAGTATGGTTCGAGAAGAAGTAGCAGGATCCACTCGAACACTACAGTGGAAATGTGTTGAATCAAGAGTAGACAGCAAGCGCCTTTATTATGGTCGTTTCATTCTGTCCCCGCTTATGAAAGGTCAAGCCGATACCGTAGGTATTGCCATGCGAAGGGCTTTACTTGGAGAAATAGAAGGAACATTTATCACACGTGCAACATCTGAGAATGTGCTGCACGAATATTCTACGATAGTAGGTATTGAAGAATCAGTACATGATATTTTAATAAATTTGAAAGAAATTGTATTGAAAAGTAATCTCTATGGAGTTAGGGACGCATCTATTTGCGTCAGAGGTCCAAAATACATAACCGCTCAAGATATCATCTCACCACCTTCTGTAGAAATAGTTGACACGACACAGCATATAGCTAACCTGACAGAACCAATTGATTTGTGTATTGAATTACAAATCAAGAGAGATCGCGGATATCATATGAAATCCACAAACGAATCTCACGATGGAAGTTATCCTATAGATACTGTATCCATGCCTGTTCGAAATGCGAATCATAGTATTCATTCTTACGGGAATGGGAATGAAAAACAAGAAATACTCTTTCTAGAAGTATGGACGAATGGAAGTTTAACTCCTAAAGAAGCACTTTATGAAGCTTCTCGTAATTTGATTGATTTATTGATTCCCTTTCTACATGCAGAAAAAGAGGACATGAATTTCGAGGAAAATGAAAACAGATCGAATCTACCCCCTTTTTCCTTTCAAGACAAATTCACTGATTTAAAGAAAAACAAAAAACGAATTCCATTAACATGTATTTTTATTGACCAATCAGAATTGCCTTCCAGGGCCTATAATTGTCTCAAAAGGTCCAATATACATACATTATTGGACCTTTTGAGTCATAGTCAAGAGGATCTTATGAAAATGGAATATTTTCGCATAGAAGATGTAAAACAGATATTGGGCACTCTACAGAAGCATTTTTCAATCAATTTACCTAAGAAAAAGTGTTAATTTTAAATCCGTTGGAATTATAAAATCTTTTAGTTTTTATAAAGAAAAAAGAATAGAATGAGTTTTGAATCTACGGCACGATCCATATATTTGCGGATATAGATCATAAATAAGATTATAAAATTGATTGATGTATCTAGGGAAGATCCAGAATGGGATCTTCCTTAGATACCTATGTCCTGGCATTTCACGGTTTAATCAATTTTAAAAAGACCTAAAGTTAGGGATTTCTCAATAGGCAATGTTGCTCCAATACCTAACCAAAGAGCTACTGCAGTACCGATCAAAAAGACTGTTGTAGCTACTGGACGACGAAATGGATTTTGGAATTTATTGACATTCTCCAAAAAGGGTACTGTCAATAATCCTATTGGTACTGAAACCATTAAAAGAACACCCAATAACTTATTTGGTACTGTACGAAGTATTTGAAATACGGGAAAGAAGTACCATTCGGGTAATATTTCCAACGGGGTTGCAAATGGATCTGCCGGTTCACCAATCATTGATGGCTCTAGAACTGCTAAGCCCACATTACATGCAATAGTGCCTAGAATTACTACTGGAAAAATATATAAAAGATCATTGGGCCATGCAGGTTCTCCATAATAATTATGCCCCATACCCTTAGCCAATTTAGCTCTTAATACAGGATCGTTCAAATCAGGTTTCTTTGTTATTTGGATAGGTGAATTCTTAAGGATCCATCCCCCAAAAGAACCGGACATGATAATTTTTTATCATCCGGCTCGAGCACAAGAATCAAAAGAATGACAGAAATAGATCCATAGAACATAAATGGGTACATAGAGAATCTATATTTCATATCATACATATCTACATATACAATGTAGAATGACTCTATGTAAGAAAAGATTTATGAAATTCCATTTCCCCGGGTTGCAACGATTCATTGCTCATTGCAAAGAATTCAGTTCTGGCAAAGAAATGCTCCATATCCAAGCAGGCTTACAAATTCGATAATGATCAAGTGCTTTTTGGATTATCTCATGTCTTTTGTTTGCTATTTATCCCCACAAAATCTCGATTTTCTTACATACAACAATACAAAGTTTTTACTTATTATTAATAAAGTCTAATCTCTGTTCTTCTTTAGATCCCTTATTTCACTCCGATAGTATTATAGATCAGGGTCGATGCAAAGGAAATGAATGCATATCCATACTATAATTAGATTACTATCAAATCAAATTAATCAAATAAATACTATCTATCTAATCTAATATCTAATTACTAATAAATTAATAAATTATAATTTTATAATTATAATAAAAAAATCAAACAAAGTGGAATAGATAGAACATTGGATCATGCCACATCACTTATTCTAGGGATCTTACGGAGCCTGTTCATGCATAACATGATTAGGGTATAATCATAGAAAAGATTCTCCTCAAGCGAACCGGCCTATCCTATGCTACATAAGGGGATTGACGTGATGGTTGGATGCAGAGACACATTGGGTTGTGAATTCCAACGTGGCGGAAAAAATCATATATCCGCATGGAACAATCAATAGTTCAAGTCACACACTCCCATAATCCATCCTCTTTTAGTAAAATATACTTCAACTATTCGTAACAATACAATACTTCAAAGTTGAAGAGAAGTATCCAAATAACATGCCTTAATTTTTCAATAATCCATATTTGTTTTGTAGCAATTAAATATTTTTGTTCCTCCCCTATATGATAAATTACAAATATATATGATCTGCCTTTTCTATAAAGGACCTGAAATGCCTTGCTTACGTATCATTGGGAAGTGCATTAACATAAATACGGCAGTAAGAAGAGGTAATACAAAAGTATGTAAACTATAAAAACGAGTCAAAGTAGATTGGCCCACACTAGCGCTTCCACGTAATAATTCTACCAGGGACGATCCTATTATAGGAATAGCTTCAGGCACGCCTGTTACGATTTTTACTGCCCAATAGCCAATTTGGTCCCGAGGTAAGGAATAACCAGTTACGCCAAAAGATGCGGTCAATACAGCCAGAACCACCCCCGTAACCCAAGTTAATTCGCGGGGTTTTTTAAACCCACCCGTAAGATACACACGAAATACGTGCAAGATCATCATTAGAACCATCATACTTGCTGACCATCGATGAACTGATCGAATTAACCAACCAAAATTGGCCTCAGTCATTATGTATTGAACAGAGGAAAAAGCCTCTGTAACAGTTGGACGATAGTAAAAAGTCATAGCAAAACCCGTAGCCACTTGTACTAAAAAACAAGTAAGCGTAATTCCGCCTAGACAATAAAATATGTTGACATGAGGAGGAACATATTTACTAGTTATATCATCTGCAATCGCTTGAATCTCGAGACGTTCTTCGAACCAATCATATACTTTATTGAGATAGGTAACCCAAGAAGGACTCCCCCTCTGAGAGCCACATATGAGAATTTCATCTCGTACGGCTCAAGCCGAAACACACAAATACTGGTTTCAATGGATATGGAATAGATAGTTCAAAACTTCTTGGGTCTTAGCCACGTCACTCTATTTGACCCAAAGATACGAAGTAAGAATAAGAAAAATCCGGAATCTCTTCTTTGTGATGATAATGCCAAGAAATACAATCTCAAGTTGGCTCCTCCATCTTTCTTTATGTTAATTATAACAGGCCTCTTGAATCTTCTCTTCCCTATCTTTTTTTTTTTTAACTTTATTTGATATTATTTGATAAGAATTCTCTTGTTGAGACCCTATGAATCAATTGAAACCTCAGATTCATACTAGAACCACGATGATTTAAGAAAGCAAAAGCTAAACTAAAAGTTTCTCTGAGTAAAAACCATTTGATCATCACTTAATTCAATGAATGTAATGACTCAATAAAATCTATATCTATAGCTATAGAAAGAGTTTTCTTTTGGTCAAAACTGAAAGGAAAAATTTGTTTGATTTAGAAAAGGCCTATTTCCATCCGCTTGCGAGGTCTGAAGAATAGGTATGAATCATAGTTCAAATATTTCTTTTATTGATCTATTCTATATAGTCCGTGCTCCAGAGACTAGAATAAATATCTGACGAAGTAGAATCATCTTGATAGAGATGACAGGTACATTCTCTGTATTATCAATAGGATCAATTATAACAAGTCACACGCTCATATTCCGGAAATTAAATATTGAAACAAATAAATTTCACGATCGAACTACCAGAATAGTCTATAAATACAAGTCTTAAGCAATCTTAAGTTGAAGTATTAAGTAAGTTTAAGTAAAATAATCCTTTTTTTTTTTTTTATTGAAAAATAAGGACTTCCCGTTTTTATAAACTTTTATAAATTAATTCATTGAAATTCCGTCCAGTAAAATGGAAGAATTATAAATTTCCAAAATAATAGATAAAAATATTGCAAATAGAGCCATTGCAACCCCCATAAGTGGTGTAGTCCCCCATCCTGGAGCTACTTTTCCATATTCCGAATTCAATGGTTTCAATAAATTCCCTACGTTAGTTCGTCTTGGCCCAGATCTAGAACTACTCTCAACGGTTTTTGTAGCCATAAATCCTCTTTCATCATGAGTTTAAATCTGTTGACTTTGTATATCCTTCCGTTTTAGTTGTAAATAAACGACATTGTGGTGATCCATTGTGATCTTGAAATTTTATAAAAATGGAAACAGCAACCCTAGTCGCCATCTCCATATCCGGTTTACTTGTAAGCTTTACTGGGTACGCCTTATATACCGCTTTTGGGCAACCCTCGCAAAAATTAAGAGATCCCTTCGAAGAACATGGGGACTAGTTGAAGTAATGAGCCCCCCATATGAATATTG